AAGGATTGGAATCGAGAAATACATGTTAAATGTACTTATAATGGTGTTCAATTATCAGAAAAAGAATTTCCAAAAAACTGGTTAACAGAAGGTATTCAGATAAAGATCCTATTCCCTTTTTGGCTTAAACCTTGGCACAAGTCACAATTACGACCCACTGATAAAGATCCAATGAAAAAAAAGAAAAGGCAAAAAAAGGATTTTTGTTTTTTAACATTTTTGGGGATGGAAACTGAACTACCTTTTGGTTCTCCCCGAAAACGACCTTCATTTTTTGAACCTATTTTTCAAGAATTAAAAAAAAAAATTCGAAAATCAAAAACTAAGTGTTTTGTTATTTTAAGGTTTTTAAAAGAAAAAGAAAGAGCAAAATTTTTTCTAAAAGTATCAAAAGAAACAAGAAAATGGGTCATTAAAAGCCTTCTAGTTCTAAAAAGAAAAAAAAACGAACTTTCTAAAAAAAATCCAATTCTATTATTTGAATTGAGAAAAATAGATGAATTGAATGAAACTAAAAAAGATTCAATAATTAAGAATCGCATGATTCCGGAAGGGTCCGTTCAAATTTGCTCTATGTGGACAAATTATTCACTGACAGAAAACAAAATGAAAGATCTGACTGATAGAACAAGTACAATCAGAACTCAAATAGAACAAATTCCAAAAGATAAGACAAATGGGTTTCTGACTCAAGAAAAAAATATTAGTTCTAAAAAAAGGAGTTATAATATTAAAACGAAAATATTAGAATCATCAAAAACTCTTTTGCAGATATTAAAAAGAAGAAATGCTCGATTAATCCGTAAATCGTATTTTTTTTTCAAATTTTTCATTGAAGGGGTATATATGGATGTTTTTTTATGTATTATTAATAGTACAAGGATTAATACACAACTTTTTTTGGAATCAAAAAAAAAAATTTTTGATAAATCCATTTACAATAATGAAGTCAATCAAGAACTAATTAATAAAACAAATGAAAAAACCATTCAGTTTATTTCGATTATAAAAAACTCACTTTCTAATATTAGAAAGATAAATTCCAAATTATTTTTTGACCTATCTTTCTTCTCGCAAGCATATGTTTTTTACAAATTCTCACTTATACAAATTATTAACTTGTATAAGTTAAGGTCTGCCCTTCAATATCACGGAACATCTTTTTTTCTTAAGAATGAAATAAAGTTTTTTTTTGACGAACAAAGAATCTTTCCTTACGAATTAAGACATAAAACCTTTTTTTATTTGGAAAAAAATAAATGGAAAAACTGGTTCAAAAGTCATTACCAATATGATTTACCTAAGATTAGATGTCCTAGATTAGTACCAGAAAAATGGCAAAATAGAGCCACCCAACACTGTCTAGTTCAAAATAAAGATTTCAATTTTAACAACCGGGATTCATACGAAAAAGAAAAATTTATTCATTACAAAAGAAAAAAGGATTTTGAAACAGACTCATTACTTAATCTAAAATTTAATTTAAAAAAAAATTGTAGATATGATCTTTTATTATATAAATCTATTTATATTAATTATAAAGACAAACTTTTTTATAATTACAACATAGATAAATGCAAATTTTTTAATATGCTGGTGGATATCCCCATCCAAAATTATCTAATCTCTAATTCTCTAGGAGAAGATCATATTATGGATATTGATAGGGATCAAATTCCAGATAGAAAATATTTTGATTGTAGAATTCTCCACTTTTGCCTTAGAAAAAAGGTCTATATTGAGTCCTGGGTTGATATCAAGAATAATAAAAATATTAAGACTGGAGTTAACAATTATCAAATAATTGAAAAACTTAATAATAAGAAGAGTCTCTTTTATTTCACAATTTCTCAAGATCAAGAAATAAAAGCATTGATAAACTCTTTTGATTGGATGGGAATGAATGAAGAAATACGAAGTCGTCCTATATGGAACCTAGAACTTTTGTTCTTTCCAAAATTTTCCTTACTTTACAATACATATAAGATTCAACCGTGGGTTATACCAATCAAATCCCTTCTTTTTAATTTTAATGAAAAGCTTAATAAAAAAATAACTGAAAAGAAAAAGGGTTTTATATCATTCAATGAAAAAAATTTTATTGGATTAGAGAATCAAAATAAAGAAGAAAAACTAAGAAATATTTGGTCAGTTCTCTTAAAACAAGAAAAAAAAATGGAAGAAGATTATGCGGAATCGGACATAAAAAAACGTAGAAAGAAAAAAAAATACCAAACCAATACAAATACACAAGTAGAACTTGGTTTTTTACTAAAAAAATATTTGCGTTTTCAATTGAGATGGGAGTTTTCTTTAAATCAAAGAATTCTCAATAATATCAAACTATACCGTCTCTTGCTTAGACTGCGAAATCCAAGAGAAGTTGCTCTATCTTCTATTCAAAGGGGAGAAATGCGTCTAGACATTCTGATAATTCAGAAGAGTTTTAGTGTTACAGAATTACCGAAAAGGGGAATATTGATTATTGAACCAGTCCGTCTGGCTGTAAAAAATGCTGTACAATTTTATATATATCAAACCCTAAGTATTTCATTGGTTCATAAAACTAAGAAAAAAAAAAAAAACCAAGAAAAAAGCTCTTTTAATAAAAAGACTTTTGATGAATCCATCGCAAGATATCAAAGAATAACTGCAAATAAAGACAAAAATGATTATGATTTCCTTGTTCCTGAAAAGATTTTATCCCCTAAACGTTGTAGAGAATTTCGAATTCTAATTTGTTTCAATTTACAGAATAGAAATGCTATGCGTAGAAATCAAAGATTTGAAAATAACATAAAAAAATGTGGTCAAATTTTGAATCAAAGCAAAGATCTTGATAGAGATCAAAACAATCTAATAAAATGGAAGGTCTTTTTTTGGCCTAATTTTCGATTAGAAGATTTGGCTTGTATCAATCGCTATTGGTTTAATACTACCAATGGTAGTCGTTTCAGTATGGTAAGGATACATATGTATCCGCGATTGAAAATTCGTTAATAGTGCATTTTCCTATATATCATGTACTTTTTTGGGTATATGAAAACAAATGTGTGCTGTGCCTACATGAATTGTCTTCTATTCCATTCTAATACATGATATGTATTTAATGACAGACATAGTAATTAGATCTATAAATGAAGCAACAGAATCTTCTTATTTTAGATCTAAAATTTCATTTTATCTTTTACATAAATATACCATCATACCTATCCGAATTTAAGTTAAAATTTGGTTTATTTTTTTATTTGATAAAATTCGAAAGTTGATAACTAAATTAAGATAATTATGAAAAAATGACTATCAGTATTATTACTGATCAGTAAAATTCATATAGTAAAAAAAAAAGAGGGGGTTTCATTTTATGATAAAAAGTGCATTTATCTCATTTCAAGAAAAAAAAGAAGAAAACAGGGGGTCTGTTGAATTTCAAGTATTCAGTTTCACCAATAAGATACGCAGACTTACTTCACATTTGGAATTGCACAAGAAAGACTATTTATCTCAGAGAGGTCTACGGAAAATTCTGGGAAAACGTCAACGGCTGTTGTCTTATTTGTCAAAGAAAAATAGAGTGCGTTATAAAGAATTAATTAATCAGTTGGATATTAGGGATCGGGAGTCAAAAAAAAAGTCGTTAATTTGAAAATTTGGAATTAGTTAATTTATTAGATCTTGCATTTTGATGAACTTCTTTTCGTTTTCAGCAATTCAACTCATCTAAGAATGAATCAAGGAAAAACTTATGAATATACCAGCTACAGGAAAAGACCTTATGATAGTCAATATGGGACCTCACCATCCATCAATGCATGGTGTTCTTCGTCTAATCCTTACTCTAGATGGTGAAGATGTTATTGATTGTGAACCAATATTAGGTTATTTACACAGAGGAATGGAAAAAATTGCGGAAAACCGAACAATTATACAATATCTGCCTTATGTAACACGGTGGGATTATTTAGCTACTATGTTCACAGAAGCAATAACCGTAAATGGACCAGAACAGTTGGGAAATATTCAAGTCCCTAAAAGAGCAAGCTATATCAGAGTAATTATGTTGGAATTGAGTCGTATAGCTTCGCATCTATTATGGCTTGGCCCTTTTATGGCAGATATTGGTGCGCAGACTCCTTTTTTCTATATTTTCAGAGAACGAGAATTAGTATATGATCTATTCGAAGCTGCCACCGGTATGAGAATGATGCATAATTTTTTTCGTATCGGAGGAATTGCGGCTGATCTACCTCATGGTTGGATAGATAAATGCTTGGACTTTTGCAATTATTTTTTAACCGGGATTGTTGAATATCAAAAACTTATTACACGAAATCCTATTTTTTTAGAACGAGTTGAAGGGGTAGGCATTATTGGTGGAGAAGAAGCAATAAATTGGGGTTTATCCGGACCAATGCTCCGCGCGTCTGGAATACAATGGGATCTTCGTAAGGTTGATCGTTATGAGTGTTACGACGAATTTGATTGGGAAGTCAAGTGGCAAAAAGAAGGAGATTCATTAGCTCGTTATTTAGTACGAATTAGTGAAATGACCGAATCTATAAAAATTATTCAACAGGCTCTGGAAGGAATTCCGGGGGGTCCCTATGAGAATTTTGAAATCCGATGCTTTAATAGACAAAGAAATCCAAAACGGAATGATTTTGAATATAGATTCATTAGTAAAAAACCTTCTCCTGCTTTTGAATTGTCGAAACAAGAACTTTATGTGAGAGTCGAAGCCCCAAAGGGAGAGTTAGGCATTTTTCTGATAGGGGATCAAAGTGGTTTTCCTTGGAGATGGAAAATTCGCCCACCCGGTTTTATGAATTTGCAAATCCTTCCTCAACTAGTTAAAAGAATGAAATTGGCAGATATTATGACGATACTCGGTAGTATAGATATCATTATGGGAGAAGTTGATCGTTAAAATGATAATTGCTACAACAGAAGTACAAGATATCAATTCTTTTTCCAGATTGGAATCTGTAAAAGAGGTCTAT